ATTCCCCTTTTTTTAATTCTAGTTATTGATATGGTAGGGGGGGAAGGGTATTAGAGATAGAATCAAATATCTGTAACCAATCCCTTCCCCTCTTTTTTTCGAATATATGTTAGAAAAACAAAAAAGGGATTCCCCCTTGGTGAAACTAGTAACTCGGGCCGGGCTCAAATTAAAATAAAATTAATAAAAAATAGAATGAAATGTGATGGTTGGGGCAACAATATCATACAAGATACTTAAATAAAAATTAAATGTTGTTCGGCAATTTAAAATTCTAAATCTAGTAATATAGTTAGAAATCATTATATTACTTAGTTATTAATATATTGATTTATTGCAACGAAATCTTTCTTTCATAATTAGATTTCGAGTTACCTGTTTTTTTGTTCCTTTCTTCTTCCTCATTTCAGATCGGAAATTTAAAGAATTGAATGAATAAAAAACTAAAGGAGGCTCATGGCCAAAGGTAAAGATGTCCGAGTAACGGTGATTTTGGAATGTACCAGTTGTGTTCGAAATCGTCTTAATAAGGAATCAACGGGCATTTCCAGATATATTACTCAAAAGAATCGACATAATACGCCTATTCGATTGGAATTGAGAAAATTCTGTCCCTGTTGTTATAAACATACGATTCACGGGGAGATAAAGAAATAGATTTAACCAGTCACTCGTGTGTCAGTCTTCCGTTCTAAGGAAGATCAAAAATGACATATTAGATATATCTAATATATAACAATATATATATATTAATTTAAATATAAACAAACCAAATCCTATTTCGATCAGATCAACCGTGATGGAGAATTAAGAAATAGGATAGGATAAGGAATAAACAAACCATGGATAAATCCAAGCGAATCTTTCTTAAATCCAAGCGATCTTTTCGTAGGCGTTTGCCTCCGATCCAATCGGGGGATCGAATTGATTATAGAAACATGAGTTTAATTAGTCGATTTATTAGCGAACAAGGAAAAATATTATCTAGACGGGTGAATCGATTGACCTTAAAACAACAACGATTAATTACTATTGCTATAAAACAAGCTCGTATTTTATCTCCGTTACCTTTTCTTAATAATGAGAAACAATTTGAAAGAAGCGAGTCAACCGCTAGAACTCCTGGTCTTAGAACCAGAAAAAAATAGGCTGACTCTTGAATGGAATCAAAAAAATTCCAATCCAAACTCAAATGTGGATTGACGCTTTTTTTTTTTTCAAACGACAAGACAATCAAATCTTTATTTCCTATTTTTCGAAAAAAAAAAAAAAAAAATTGGGGAAGAAGAATAAGAAATATTTTTTATTGAACGTGTTTCTTCATTTTTATTTTGACGACGGTTTCATATTTTATCATACTAATTTCTACTCTACCTTCCCAGAGTTCATTCTACAGGGAACTCCATTTTAACCATTCCAACGGATTCCTTTCACTCTCTTTATTTTATGATCTCATTGGAAATCATATAAAGACAACTCTTATTTAATATAGCTATTTGTGCAAGTATTTTACGATTAAGAAGCAACTGTTTCTTGTACAGATTGTGTATTAATTTACTATAACTAAAGTATACTTTATTCTCTCGAATTACTGCATTTATACGAGTGATCCACAAACGACGAAAATCTCTCTTTTGTCTACTCCTATCCCGATGAGCCGAAACCAAAGCTCTTATTTTCTGTTGAGTAATAGTCCGAGTAAGTCTTGAATGAGCCCCTCGAAAAGTTGATGCAAATAAACGGATTTTTGTTCTACGTCTTCGAGCTATATACCCTCGTTTAATTCTGGTCATTGAATAAATGAAACTTTGATGAATAACTAATTGATTTCCTTTCTTTCAGTTATTCCCTTCCCGTGTCCTAGTCTATTAATAACAAAACGGATTCTTCCAATGTATAAAATAAAAATTCCAATGGCTTTTGCTACTCTAACCTTCCCGACCACGATTTATTTTTAGGCATTTGGCCTAGAAATAAAAATTGTATTGATACTAAGTATCAAAAACACATAGTAAATAAAAAATAATAAATAAAAATGGATTCTAGTGGGTTCCGTCGTTTCTATGGTTACTTCTTAAACGGGGAGGTCCTCTCTATACACCGGAGCCCTTCCTTCATTTAATCAATGTTATTGTTAACTTGTACAGTTCACACTCTTTGGCTCTACCCAAAATTATCTAGTACTAGGTCTTTCACAACGAGATCCATTTATACAGTAACGGTATTTAATTATGAAGATTTGCTGAGTAGCTGACCCTGTTAGTCCGTTCGTGCAAGAATAAGGCTTAAAATTTTGACCTTTAAAAAAAAAAAATTCCCCTGCTTAATGAATACCATTTGCTATTAATGGGGAATCCTTTCTCATCTCATCTTAAATTTTAAATTGAGATGATTGGATTTGCACCAATGGGAACCATACATTTGATACCCCAATCGAAGGATAGATCTTTTTTTAAGCTATTGAATATTCAATGGAGTTCGTCCATTCTATCCTACTCACTGGTATTGATCGGTGATACTGGATCAAGTGTTTTCTCCTAGTCCACGGTCTGAACGAGTCGCACATACACCCTAGTACATGTTCCTCGTCGCTGAGGACATCCTCCAAGAGCGGGGGATTTCGTGACATTTCTGATTGGCTGTCTTGCATTTCTAATAAGTTGTTTAATAGTTGGCATGTTGAATCATATAGATAATGGGCTGGTTTAGATCGATCTTAACCGGATACTTAGGAATTCTTTTTTTTCTATATTTTTAATTTCTATATTAAGAAATTTTTAATATAGATTTAATATAGAATAGTAAATCGGGTAAGAAGATAAACACGAATTCATGTGAAATCCTTGTTCTTTTTCTTTTTTATTCAGTCGCTACAAGATCAACAATTCCATGAGCTTGGGCTTCTGTTGCTGACATAAAAACATCTCTTTCCATGTCTTCGGATACAACCCATAAGGGTTTGCCTGTCCTTTGTGCATAAACCCTTGTGATGGTTTCGCGCAGCTTCAGCAGCTCTTCCGCTTCCAGGACAAATTCTCCCGTCTGTGCCTCATAAAAAGAACTAGCAGGTTGATGGATCATTACCCTGATGATATAATATATGATATAACAGAAAAAATGTTTCTTCTATCTCTCATGATGAAAGTGAAAGGTGAGTAGATAAAGAATAATCAAAATAAAAAAGATATAATTGAACAACCGTACAGGCATCTTTTGCGCATTGCATACGGCTCTATAATGGAATTCACCTTTTTTTTACCTTACTTACATCGAAGAAATATAAAATAAATGATAGGGTCTATCAGACTCAGGTTGGTAAATGATCCAATAACCACCCTTCTTTTTGTAGTAGTTCAAAAATCCTATAAAAATACTATGATGGTTCCGTTGCTTTATATATTTATTTCGTTTGTTATTTAGCAATCCCAAAGTTTCTTTTTTTTTTTTTTTCAAATAAAAAAACAAGATTTATTTTCTTTCATAACCTAAATATTGTTAGCCCCCTGGTATGAAAACAAAAAAGTTTGTGACGCTGAAATAGGCTTCCCGATAGATTGACTAAAATTGAAAATGCCTTTTTATCTCATACTACTGTTTCGATACGTAATCTAAGGGTTTAAAAAACATTTTTCATATCGAATTCGAAGTGCCATGCTATTATTACTTAATATTCATATTTCATATAGAGCGAAGGCATAGTTGTCTTTTTTTTTCTCTCAAATCAACTAAAAAACTCATTGGCGCCGAGCGTGAGGGAATGCTAGACGTTTGGTAATTTCCCCCCCGACAAGAATAAAAGATCCCATCGAAGCGGCTAATCCCATGCATACTGTCTGTATATCTGGTCGCACAAATTGCATAGTATCATAAATAGCTACTCCGGGTATTACCCACCCGCCAGGAGAGTTTATAAACAAATACAGATCTTTGGTCTCATCCTCTATGCTGAGATATACCATAAGACCAATAAGTTGATTCGAGATCTCGTTATCAACCCCTTGGCCTAAAAAAAGCAATCTTTCTCGATAAAGTCGGTTGGTTGGGATAAAATGGTATCCCTTAAAAACCGTACATGCACCTTTTGATGCATACGGTTCAACAAAAATAATGAAAAAAAGGAATCAATGTGTAGATTCTAGCTTTTTTTTCATAACAGGTTTTTTAACTTCTAAAATAAAATGGACTTTTCTTTCATTTTTTAAGAAAGATGGGTTTTGGCCTGTTTTGTTTATCTAAAAAAATTGCTAAGCTTATCTGACTAACTTTTCATTGATGTATTGTTTCATCGAGATACAATCTAAATCGCGATGTAATTTTCTTGTTCCTGACTGGGCTTCTTCAATTTTTTTAGGTTTATGCTCTACTCCGAGTAAAGATCCGCCCGATTTGGATTTGTACATATAGGACAAATGCCCCAATACCACGTCCTTTCGCTACGACTTACCTATTTTTTTTTTTTTCAATTTATTTCATGTCTTCCCACAAATATTCAATGCATTGATCATATTATTCGATTGATTAACAGTTTGAGATCACTTTTATTTCTAAATATCTAAATAAATCGAAATAACTAAAATATGATATAAATATGATATTAAGTCGTAATCATAAATGGATTTATTACCAATTGGTTTTTTTTTCTAAACGGAACCTGATACTTCATTTGATTGGTCTAACCAAGCCAACCATAAATTATTCTAATTGATAATATTAATCCGTATACCCTCCCTAAAAAATGGACCTAATTGCATTTCACGCTCCAAATTTTTGATAATTGAATCAATCTTTCTCGGGCGAAAGAGGGGATATCTCGATCGGGGAAGAGAACGGGGAAATACCGTATGCCCAATATATCTGACAAGTCGCACTATACGTCAATCCACACTGCATCCTCCTCTCCAGGACTTCGAAAGGGTACTCTTGGAACACCAATAGGCATTAAATAAAAGAAAAATTAAGTACTATATCTCACTTTGATGTGAAAGCGTAACAATAGTGGCCTAATACTATTGATTTTATTATCCTATTTTATCCATAGATTTACTAAGTTCTTTTATCCATAGATTTACTAAGTTCATAAAAAAAGAAAACAAAATGAATAACGGAAAATTCTTACAAATGAGTCCTTTGAATGCTGAACAAATACATATACATTCACTCATATAAAATGGTAGCAACCCCCTTACCATTGCGTATTGTTACTTATCGGGTATAGAATAGATCTGCTTCTTTTTGTTCCTACGAACAAAATAGTTTCATTATTACTAAAAGTAATTATTACGAAAAGCATCAAACAAATATTAATCCTTTCCCCGAGAGAATCCCCTAAAAAAGGGGGTCCAGAGCATAGCTTTTTCCAATGCAATAAAGTTACATTGTGTCTATTTTTCGTTGATAAAGAGGTATTTCCATGGGTTTGCCTTGGTATCGTGTTCATACCGTCGTATTGAATGATCCCGGTCGTTTGATTGCTGTCCATATAATGCATACAGCTCTGGTTGCTGGTTGGGCCGGTTCGATGGCTCTATACGAATTAGCCGTTTTTGATCCCTCTGATCCTGTTCTTGATCCAATGTGGAGACAGGGTATGTTCGTTATACCCTTCATGACTCGTTTAGGAATAACGAATTCGTGGGGCGGTTGGAGTATCACAGGGGGGACTGTAAGCAATCCGGGTATTTGGAGTTACGAAGGTGTGGCCGGGGCACATATTGTGTTTTCTGGCTTGTGTTTTTTGGCAGCTATCTGGCATTGGGTGTATTGGGATCTAGCAATATTTACTGATGAACGTACAGGAAAACCCTCTTTGGATTTGCCTAAGATCTTTGGAATTCATTTATTTCTCTCAGGGGTGGCTTGCTTTGGTTTTGGTGCATTTCATGTAACAGGATTGTATGGTCCTGGAATATGGGTGTCCGATCCTTATGGACTAACCGGAAGGGTACAGGCCGTAAATCCAGCGTGGGGTGTGGAGGGTTTTGATCCTTTTGTTCCGGGAGGAATAGCTTCTCATCATATTGCAGCAGGGACCTTAGGCATATTGGCAGGTCTATTTCATCTTAGTGTTCGTCCACCCCAACGCCTATACAAAGGATTACGTATGGGAAATATTGAAACCGTCCTTTCCAGTAGTATTGCTGCTGTCTTTTTTGCAGCTTTTGTCGTTGCTGGAACTATGTGGTATGGTTCAGCAACTACCCCGATTGAATTGTTTGGTCCCACGCGCTATCAATGGGATCAAGGATACTTCCAACAAGAAATATATAGAAGAATTAGTGCTGGCTTAGCCGAAAATCAAAGTTTATCCGAAGCTTGGTCGAAAATTCCTGAAAAACTGGCTTTTTATGATTACATCGGCAATAATCCGGCAAAGGGGGGATTATTCAGAGCGGGCTCAATGGACAGCGGGGATGGAATAGCTGTTGGGTGGTTAGGACATCCTATCTTTAGAGATAAAGAGGGGCATGAACTTTTTGTACGTCGTATGCCGACGTTTTTTGAAACATTTCCAGTTGTTTTGGTCGATGGGGACGGAATTGTTAGAGCCGATGTTCCTTTTAGAAGGGCAGAATCAAAATATAGTGTCGAACAAGTAGGTGTAACTGTTGAGTTCTATGGCGGCGAACTGAATGGAGTCAGTTATAGTGACCCTGCTACTGTGAAAAAATATGCTAGACGTGCTCAATTGGGTGAAATTTTTGAATTAGACCGTGCTACTTTGAAATCTGATGGTGTTTTTCGTAGCAGTCCAAGGGGTTGGTTTACCTTTGGGCATGCTTCGTTTGCTTTGCTCTTCTTCTTCGGACACATTTGGCATGGTGCTAGAACCTTGTTTAGAGATGTTTTTGCTGGTATTGATCCGGATTTAGATGCTCAAGTGGAATTTGGGGCATTCCAAAAACTTGGAGATCCAACTACAAGAAGACAGGTAGTTTGATACATATTGCTTTGTTACTTTTCGTTTTTATTTTATTTGACTGACTATAAGGTTGGGGTACCGGATAAATCTTGATTTGACATTTGACTCGCTGCCCTTTCTTTGATTTTTGTTCTTTCTTTATCCGGGAGACGGTCCAAACTAAACAGATATGGAAGCTATAATTGTAAACCACGATCGAATCTATGGAAGCATTGGTTTATACATTCCTTTTAGTCTCAACTCTAGGAATAATTTTTTTCGCTATCTTTTTTCGCGAACCGCCTAAAGTTCCAACCAAAAAGTAAAAGGGGGAAATGATTTTTCATTATCTCAATTGAAAGTAACGATCCTCCCAATAATGGGAGGATCGTTACTTCGACTAGTCCCCGTGTTCTTCGAACGGATCTCTTAGTTGTTGAGAGGGTTGCCCAAACGCAGTATATAAGGCGTACCCAGTAAAACTTACAAGTAAACCAGATAAAAAGATGGCAACTAGGGTTGCTGTTTCCATTATTATATAGTTTTAAGACATTATGTAGTTTTAAGACCACAATGGATCTATGATAAGATCATTTATTTACAACGGAATGGTATACAAAGTCAACAGATCTTAATGAATATAAAATATTATGGCTACACAAACCGTTGAGGGTAGTTCTAGATCTGGCCGCCCAAAACAAACTAGTGCCGGGGGTTTATTGAAACCATTGAATTCAGAATATGGTAAGGTAGCTCCCGGTTGGGGAACTACTCCTTTGATGGGTCTCGCAATGGCTCTATTTGCAGTATTTCTATCTATTATTTTGGAGATTTATAATTCGTCCATTTTACTGGATGGAATTTCAATGAATTAGATTTACAAGAACCATTAACTAGCTTTTTCAATACAAAGTGAAACATTGCATTTAGTTTTCTGATTTTTATCTCATTCTATTTTGGTAGTTCGACCGTGGAATTTCTTTTTTCTGTATTTCCGGAATATGAGTGTGTGACTTGGTATAATTGATTCTATGGCTAGTACAGAGAATAGATCTGTCATCTTGATAGAGATGGTTTTACTTCGTCAGGTATTCATTTTAGTATCTGGAGCACGTAATATATGAAATAGATTACTATTAGAACTATGATTCATACTTAATAGTCAGACCTCGTGGCCGGACTTCAAAACTTTTTTAAAGAGTTAGAAGTTATAAATAGAATTTTTTTTTATTTCAAACTTCTGTTTAGGCTTATTTTGATCAAAGGACAAAGATTTTTTTCGTCATTAGATCTAGTCATTGAATAAGTGATGATCCAATTGTTCTTACTCAGGGAATTTTGGGACTTAGTTTTAGAAGGTTTTATTGAATCATCGTGGTTCTAGTATGAATCTGCGGTTTTAATCGATTCATAGGGTCTTAACAAGAGAATTCCTATAAATAAAATCAATAAAAAACAGCAGTAAAGCCGCATTACACATAAATAACAACAAAGAAAATAGGGAAATAGAAGATTCAAGAGGCCTTAACGAGCAATATAGAGATGAATGAGCCGACTTGATTTTTTGGCATTATAACCACAAGGAATAGTTTTGGGGTTTTTTATTCTTTCATATCTTAAGAAAGAACGGAATCGTAGAATTAATAAATTTAAAACTTTCTATTCCACACATCCGTTCGAACTATAGTATTGGGGTGTTTCTGTTTGAGCCGTACGAGATGAAATTTTCATATACGGTTCTCGGGGGGGGTCTTCTTGGTTTACCTATCTCAATAAAATATATGATTGGTTCGAAGAACGTCTTGAGATTCAGGCAATTGCAGATGATATAACTAGTAAATATGTTCCTCCTCACGTCAACATATTTTATTGTCTAGGAGGAATTACGCTTACTTGTTTTTTAGTACAAGTAGCTACGGGGTTTGCTATGACTTTTTATTATCGTCCGACCGTTACAGAGGCTTTTGCTTCTGTTCAATATATAATGACTGAAGCGAACTTTGGTTGGTTAATCCGATCAGTTCATCGATGGTCGGCAAGTATGATGGTCCTAATGATGATTCTACACGTATTTCGTGTATATCTCACTGGTGGTTTTAAAAAACCCCGTGAATTGACGTGGGTTACAGGTGTGGTTTTGGGTGTATTGACCGCATCTTTTGGTGTAACTGGTTATTCCTTACCTTGGGACCAAATTGGTTATTGGGCAGTAAAAATTGTAACGGGAGTGCCTGATGCTATTCCTGTAATAGGCTCGCCCCTGGTAGAGTTATTACGCGGAAGTGCTAGTGTGGGACAACCCACTTTGACCCGTTTTTATAGTTTACACACTTTTGTATTACCTCTTCTTACTGCCGTATTTATGTTAATGCACTTCCCAATGATACGTAAACAAGGTATTTCGGGCCCTTTATAAGGAAGACTCTATACTATTAATATTTTGAATCAATCATTTATCACTTGGGGTAGGAACAATAGTATTTCATTGCTACAAATATGGATTATTGAAAAAAATAAGACATGTATTTGGATATTTCTCTTCCACTCTACAAAAATATATATTATATATTTTTGACACTTATAGTTGAAGCGAATTCTCCGAAGATAAAATGGATTATGGGAGTGTGTGACTTGAACTATTGATCGGGCCGTGCAGATATATGCCCTTATCTGCCACATTTGAATTTACAACAAAAATAAATGTGTCTTTGTTCCAACCATCGCGTAAGCCCCATACAGAGGATAGGCTGGTTCGTTTGAAGAGAATCCTTTCTATGATCAGATCCGGTCGTGTCGTATATGATATGAACTGGCTCCGTAAGATCCAAGTGATTGGCATAATCCAGATTATGCTTTATCTATTGCACTTACTAAATAGTATATAAATGTATTCATTTCCTCTGCATTGACTCGATTTATGTATGATACTATCGGAGTGAAACAGGGGATCTAAAGAAGAACAAAGGCTCGATTATATTAGTAACAAGTAAATTCTTTGTATGTAAAAAGAAAAGCCTCGATAGGGGGGTAAAGGCTAATTGCAAGGTCTGAGACGACCCATAAAGCACTTGATTATAATCAACGTTGTAAGCCTACTTGGGT